CGATCAATAGTTCAAGTCACACACTCCCATAATCCATTTTATCTTCGGAGAATTCGCTTCAACTATAAGTATCAAAAATATATATTTTGGAGAGTTGAAGAGAAATATCCAAATACATGTCTTATTTTTTTCAATAATCCATATTTGTAGCAATGAAATACTATTGTTCCTACCCCAAGTGATAAATGATTAATTCAAAATATTACAAAATATTAATGGTATAGAGTTTTCCTTATAAAGGGCCCGAAATACCTTGTTTACGTATCATTAGGAAGTGCATTAACATAAATACGGCAGTAAGAAGAGGTAATACAAAAGTGTGTAAACTATAAAAACGGGTCAAAGTGGATTGTCCCACACTAGCACTTCCGCGTAATAACTCTACCAGGGGCGATCCTATTACAGGAATAGCATCGGGCACGCCCGTTACAATTTTTACTGCCCAATAACCAATTTGGTCCCAAGGTAAGGAATAACCAGTTACACCAAAAGATGCGGTCAATACACCCAAAACCACACCAGTAACCCAAGTCAATTCACGAGGTTTTTTAAAACCACCAGTGAGATACACACGAAATACGTGCAGAATCATCATTAGGACCATCATACTTGCCGACCATCGATGAACTGATCGGATTAACCAACCAAAGTTAGCTTCAGTCATTATATATTGAACAGAAGCAAAAGCCTCTGTAACGGTTGGACGATAATAAAAAGTCATAGCAAATCCCGTAGCTACTTGTACTAAAAAACAAGTAAGCGTAATTCCTCCTAGACAATAAAATATGTTGACGTGAGGAGGAACATATTTACTAGTTATATCATCTGCAATTGCCTGAATCTCAAGACGTTCTTCGAACCAATCATAGATTTTATTGAGATAGGTAAACCAAGGAGACCCCCCCCGAGAACCGTATATGAAAATTTCATCTCGTACGGCTCAAACATAAACACCCCAATACTATAGTTCTAACGGATGTGTGGAATAGAAAATTTTTAATTTATGAATTCTATGCATTCCTTTTTTTTTCTTAAGATATGTAAAGAATAAAAAACCCGAAAACTATTCTTTGTGGTTATAATGCCAAAAAATCAAGTCGGCTCATTCGTCTCTATATTGATCATTATAGGCCTCTTGAATCTTCTATTTACCTATTTTCTTTGTTGTTATTTATGTGTAATGCGGCTTTACTGCTGTTTTTTTATTGATAGGAATTCTCTTGTTAAGACCCTATGAATCGATTAAAACCTCAGATTCATACTAGAACCACGACGATTCAATAAAACCTTCTCAAACTAAGTCCCAAAATTCCCTGAGTAAGAACCGTTGGATCATCACTTATTCAATGACTAGATCTAATGACGAAAAATCAAAAAAAAAATCTTTGTCCTTTGATCAAAATAAGCCTAAACGGAAGTTTGAAAGAAAAAAAATCTTTCTATTTATAACTTTTAACTCTTTAAAAAAAAATTTGAAGTCCGGCCACGAGGTCTGACTATTAAGTATGAATCATAGTTCTAATACTTTAGTAATCTATAGTAATCTATTTCATATATTCCGTGCTCCAGATACTAAAATGAATATCCGACGAAGTAAAACCATCTCTATCAAGATGACAGATCTATTCTCTGTACTAGCCATAGGATCAATTATAACAAGTCACACACTCATATTCCGGAAATACAGAAAAAAAGAAATTCCACGGTCGAACTACCAAAATAAACTGGGATAAAAATCAGAAAACTAAATGCTTCACTTTGTATTGAAAAAGCTAGTTAATGGTTCTTGTAAATCTAATTCATTAAATCTAATTCATTGAAATTCCATCTAGTAAAATGGAAGAATTATAAATCTCCAAAATAATAGATAGAAATACTGCAAATAGAGCCATTGCGAGACCCATCAAAGGAGTAGTTCCCCAACCAGGAGCTACTTTACCATATTCGGAATTCAATGGTTTCAATAAACTCCCAGCATTAGTTCGTTTTGGGCGGCCAGATCTAGAACTACCCTCAACGATTTGTGTAGCCATAATATTTTATATTCATTAAGATCTGTTGACTTTGTATACCATTCCGTTGTAAATAAATGATCTTATCATAGATCCATTGTGGTCTTAAAACTACATAATGTCTTAAAACTATATAATAATGGAAACAGCAACCCTAGTTGCCATCTTTTTATCTGGGTTACTTGTAAGTTTTACCGGGTACGCCTTATATACTGCGTTTGGGCAACCCTCTCAACAACTAAGAGATCCATTCGAGGAACACGGGGACTAGTCGAAGTAACGATCCTCCCACTGTTGGGAGGATCATTACTTTCAATTGAGATAATGAAAAATCATTTCACCATTTTACTTTTTAGTTGGAACTTTAGGCGGTTCACGAAAAAAGATAGCGAAAAAAATTATTCCTAGAGTTGAGACTAAAAGGAATGTATAAACCAATGCTTCCATAGATTCGATCGTGGTTTACAATTATAGCTTCCATAGCTGTTTATTTTGGATCGTCTCCCGGATAAAGAAAGAACAAAAAGGACAAATGGCAAATCAAGATTTATCCGGTACCCTAACCCTATAGTCAGTCAAATAAAATAAAAACGAAAGGTAACAAAGCAATATGTATCAAACTCCCTGTCTTCTTGTAGTTGGATCTCCAAGTTTTTGGAATGTCCCAAATTCCACTTGAGCATCTAAATCTGGATCAATACCAGCAAAAACATCTCTAAACAGGGTTCTAGCACCATGCCAAATGTGTCCGAAGAAGAAGAGCAAAGCAAACGAAGCATGCCCAAAGGTAAACCAACCCCTTGGACTGCTACGAAAAACACCATCGGATTTCAAAGTAGCACGGTCTAATTCAAAAATTTCACCCAATTGAGCACGTCTAGCATATTTTTTCACAGTAGCAGGATCACTATAACTGACTCCATTCAGTTCGCCGCCATAGAACTCAACAGTTACACCTACTTGTTCGACACTATATTTTGATTCTGCCCGTCTAAAAGGAACATCAGCTCTAACAATTCCGTCCCCATCGACCAAAACAACTGGAAATGTTTCAAAAAACGTCGGCATACGACGTACAAAAAGTTCATGCCCCTCTTTATCTCTAAAGATAGGATGTCCTAACCACCCAACAGCTATTCCATCCCCGTTGTCCATTGAACCCGCTCTGAATAATCCCCCTTTTGCCGGATTATTGCCGATGTAATCATAAAAAGCTAGTTTTTCAGGAATTTTAGACCAAGCTTCAGATAAACTTTGATTTTCGGCTAAGCCAGCACCAATTCTTCGATATATTTCTTGTTGGAAGTATCCTTGATCCCATTGATAGCGCGTCGGACCAAACAATTCAATCGGGGTAGTTGCTGAACCATACCACATAGTTCCAGCAACTACAAAAGCTGCAAAAAAGACAGCAGCAATACTACTGGAAAGGACGGTTTCAATATTTCCCATACGCAATCCTTTGTATAGGCGTTGGGGCGGACGAACACTAAGATGAAATAGGCCTGCCAATATGCCTAAGGTCCCTGCTGCAATATGGTGAGAAGCTATTCCTCCCGGAACAAAAGGATCAAAACCTTCCACACCCCACGCTGGATTTACGGCCTGTACCCTTCCGGTTAGTCCATAAGGATCGGACACCCATATTCCAGGACCATACAATCCTGTTACATGAAATGCACCAAAACCAAAGCAAGCCACCCCGGAGAGAAATAAATGAATTCCAAAGATTTTAGGCAAATCCAAAGAGGGTTTTCCTGTACGTTCATCAGTAAATATTTCTAGATCCCAATATACCCAATGCCAGATAGCTGCCAAAAAACACAAGCCAGAAAACACAATATGTGCCCCGGCCACACCTTCGTAACTCCAAATACCCGGATTCGTTACAGACCCCCCTGTGATACTCCAACCGCCCCACGAATTCGTTATTCCTAAACGAGTCATGAAGGGTATAACGAACATACCTTGTCTCCACATTGGATCAAGAACAGGATCAGAAGGATCAAAAACGGCTAATTCGTATAGAGCCATCGAACCGGCCCAACCAGCAACCAGAGCTGTATGCATTATATGGACAGCAATCAAACGACCCGGATCATTCAATACGACGGTATGAACACGATACCAAGGCAAACCCATGGAAATACCCCTTTATCAACGAAAAATAGACACAATGTAACTTTATTGCATTGGAAAAAGCTATGCTATGGACCCCCTTTTTTAGGGGATTCTCTCGGGGAAAGGATTAATATTTGTTTGATGCTTTGCGTAATAATTACTTTTAGTAATAATGAAACTTTTTTGTTCGTAGGAACAAAAAGAAGCAGATCTATTCTATACCCGATAAGTAACAATACGCAATGGTAAGGGGTTGATACCATTTTATATGCGTGAATCTATATATATTTGTTCATCATTCAAAAAACTCATTTGTAAGAATTTTCCTTAATTTATTTTGTCTTCTTTTTTTATTTTATGAACTTAGTCAATCTATGGATAAAATAGGATAATAAAATCAATAGCATTAGGTCACTAAACCCACTGTTACGCTTTCACATCAAAGTGAGATATAGTACTAAATTTTCTTTTATTTAATGCCTATTGGTGTTCCAAGAGTACCCTTTCGAAGTCCTGGAGAGGAAGATGCATTGTGGATTGACGTATAGTGCGACTTGTCAGATATATTGGGCGTACGGTATTTCCCCGTTCTCTTCCCCGATCGAGATATTCCCTCTTTCGCCCGAGAAAGATTGATTCAATTATCAAAAATTTGGAGCGTGAAGTGCAATTAGATCCATTTTTTAGGGAGGGTATACGGATTAATATTATCAATTAGAATAATTTATGGTTGGCTTGGTTAGACCAATTAAATGAAGTATCCAGGCTCCGTTTAGAAAAAAACCAATTGGTAATAAATATATTTAATATATTTATGATTATGACTTAATATCATATTTTAGTTATTTCGATTTATTTAGATATTTAAAAATAAAAGTGATGTTAATCAATCGAGTAATATGATGAATGCGTTGAATATTTGTTGGAAGACATGAAATGAATCGAAAAAAAAATAGGGAAGTCGTAGCAAAAGGACGTGGTATTGGGGCATTTGTCCTATATGTACAAATCCAAATCGGGCGGATCTTTACGCGGAGTAGAGCATAAACCTAAAAAAATTGAAGAAGCCCAGTCAGGAACAAGAAAATTACATCGCGGTTTAAATTGTATCTCGATGAAACAATACATCAATGAGAAGTTAGTCAGATAAGCTTAGCAATTTTTTTTTAGATAAACAAAACAGGCCAAAACTCATCTTTCTTCAAAAATGAAAGAAAAGTCCATTTTATTTATTTTTATTAAGTTAAGTTATAAGTTAAAAACCCTGTTATGAAAAAAAAGCTAGAATCTACACATTGATTCCCTTTATTAATGATTTTTGTTGAACCGTATGCATCAAAAGGTGCATGTACGGTTTCTAAGGGATACCATTTTATCCCAATCAACCGACTTTATCGAGAAAGATTACTTTTTTTAGGCCAAGGGGTTGATAGCGAGATCTCGAATCAACTTATTGGTCTTATGGTATATCTCAGCATAGAGGATGATACCAAAGATCTGTATTTGTTTATAAACTCTCCTGGCGGGTGGGTAATACCCGGAGTAGCTATTTATGATACTATGCAATTTGTGCGACCAGATATACAGACAATATGCATGGGATTAGCCGCTTCGATGGGATCTTTTATTCTTGTCGGAGGGGAAATTACCAAACGTTTAGCATTCCCTCACGCTCGGCGCCAATGAGTTTTTTATTTGATTTGAGAGAAAAAAAACTATGCCTTCGCTCTATATGAATATTTAAGTAATAATAGCATGGCACTTCGAATTCGATATGAGAAATGTTTTTTATTTAAACCGTTAGATTACGTATCGAAAGAGTAGTATGAGATAAAAAGGCATTTTCGAGTTTAGTCAATCCGTCGGGAGGCCTATTTCAGCGTCACAAACTTTTTTATTTTCACACCAGGGGGCTAACAATATTTAGGTTCTAAAAGAATATAAAAATAAATCTTGTTTTTTTATTTGAAAAAAAAAAAGAAACTTTGGGATTGCTAAATAACAGACGAAATAAATATATAAAGCAACGGAACCATCATAGTATTTTTATAGTATTTTTGAACTACTACAAAAGGAAGCGTGGTTATTGGATCATTTACCAACCCGAGTCTGATAGACTCTATCATTTATTTTCTATTTCTTCAATGTAAGTAAGGTAAAAAAAAGTAAATTCCATTATAGAGCCGTATGCAATGCGCAAAAGATGCCTGTACGGTTGTTCAATTATATCTTTTTTGATTAGTCTTTATCTACTCACCTTTCACTTTCATCATGCGAGTATAGAAGAAACATTTTTTATGTTATATCATATATTATATTATCAGGGTAATGATCCATCAACCCGCTAGTTCTTTTTATGAGGCACAGACGGGAGAATTTGTCTTGGAAGCGGAAGAGCTGCTGAAGCTGCGCGAAACCATCACAAGGGTTTATGCACAAAGGACAGGCAAACCCTTATGGGTTGTATCTGAAGACATGGAAAGAGATGTTTTTATGTCAGCAACAGAAGCCCAAGCTCATGGAATTGTTGATCTTGTAGCGACTGAATAAAAAAGAACAAGGATTTCACATGAATTTGTGATTTGATATTTTTTCTTCTTACCGAATTTACTATTCTATTTAGAAATTTCTAACTATAGAAATTTCTAATATAGAAAAAAAAGAATTCCTAAGCATCCGGTTAAGATCGATCTAAACCAGCCCATTATATATATATGATTCAACATGCCAACTATTAAACAACTTATTAGAAACACAAGACAGCCAATCAAAAATGTCACGAAATCCCCCGCTCTTGGAGGATGTCCTCAGCGACGAGGAACATGTACTAGGGTGTATGTGCGACTCGTTCAGACGGTGGACTAGGATTAGGATAAAAGAAAGAAAACAATTGATCCAGTATCACCAATCCGTACCAGTGAGTAGGATAGAATGGACGAACTCCATTGAATATTCAATAACTTAAAAAAAAAGATCTATCCTTCGATTGGGGTATCAAATGTATGGTTCCCGTTGGTGCAAATCCAATCACCTCAATTTAAAATTTAAGATGAGAAAGGATTCCCCATTGATAGCAAATGGTATTCATTAAGCAGGGGAAATCTTATTTTAAAAAGTCAAAATTTTAGGCCTTATTCTTGCAAGAACGGACTAACAGGGTCAGCTACTCAGCAAATCTTCATAATTAAATACCGTTACTGTATAAATAGATCTCGTTGTGAAAGACCTAGTACTAGATAATTTTTGGTAGAGCCAAAGGATGTGAACTGTACAAGTTAACAATAACATTCATTAAAATGAAGGAAGGGCTCCGGTGTATAGAGAGGACCTCGCCGTTTAAGAAGTAACCATAGAAACGATGGAACCCACTAGAATCTATTTTTATTTATTACTTTTTATTTACTATGTGTTTTTGATACCTAGTATCAATACAATTTTGATTTCTATTTTATTTCTAGGCGAAATGCCTAAAAAAAATCGTGGTCGGGAAGGTTAGAGTAGCAAAAGCCATTGGAATTTTTATTTTATACATTGGAAGAATCCGTTTTGTTATTAATAGACTAGGACACGGGAAGGGAATAACTGAAAGAAAGGAAATCAATTAGTTATTCATCAAAGTTTCATTTATTCAATGACCAGAATTAAACGAGGGTATATAGCTCGAAGACGTAGAACAAAAATACGTTTATTTGCATCAAGTTTTCGCGGGGCTCATTCAAGACTTACTCGGACTATTACTCAACAGAAAATAAGAGCTTTGGTTTCGGCTCATAGGGATAGGGGTAGACAAAAGAGAGATTTTCGTCGTTTGTGGATCACTCGTATAAATGCAGTAATTCGAGACAATAAAGTATACTTTAGTTATAGTAAATTAATAAACAATCTGTACAAGAAACAGTTGCTTCTTAATCGTAAAATCCTTGCCCAAATAGCTATATTAAATAAGAGTTGTCTTTATATGATTTCCAATGAGATCATAAAATAAAGAGATTGAAAGGAATCCGTTGGAATGGTTTAAACGGAGTTCCCTAGAAAATAAACTCTGGGAAGGTAGAGTAGAAATTAGTATGATAAAATATGAAACCGTCGTCAAAATGAAAATGAAGAAACACGTTCAATAAAAAGTATTTCTTCCCCTATTTTTTTTTTTTCAAACGACACGACAATCAAATCTGTATTTCCTATTTTTAGAAAAAATAGCGTCAATCCGCATTTGAGTTTGGATTGGCATTTTTTTGATTCAATTCAAGAGTCATCCTATTTTTTTCTGGTTCTAAGACCCGGAGTTCTAGTGGTTGACTCGCTTCTTTCAAATTGTTTCTCATTATTAAGAAAAGGTAACGGAGATAAAATACGAGCTTGTTTTATAGCAATAGTAATTAATCGTTGTTGTTTTAAGGTCAATCGATTCACCCGTCTAGATAATATTTTTCCTTGTTCGCTAATAAATCGACTAATTAAACTCATGTTTCTATAATCAATTCGATCCCCCGATTGGATCGGAGGCAAACGCCTACGAAAAGATCGCTTGGATTTCAGAAAGATTCGCTTGGATTTATCCATGGTTTGTTTATTCCTTATCCTTTTGTTTATTCCTTATCCTAAAGAAAAGACCCGAATCCTATTTCTTAATTCTCCATCACAGTTGATCTGATCGAAATAGGATTTGGTTTGTTTATATTTAAATTAATATATATTAGATATATCTAATATGTCATTTTTAATCTTACTTGGAACGGAAAACTGACACACGAGGGACCGGTTCGATCTATTTCTTTATCTCCCCATGAATCGTATGTTTGTAACAACAGGGACAGAATTTTTTCAATTCCAATCGACTAGGCGTATTATGTCGATTCTTTTGAGTAATATATCTGGAAATGCCCGTTGATTCCTTATTAACACGATTTCGAACACAACTGGTACATTCCAAAATCACCGTTACTCGGACATCTTTACCCTTGGCCATGAGCCTCCTTTGGTTTTTGATTCATTCAATTCTTTAATTTTCCGATCCGAAATGAGGAAGAAGAAAGGAACAAAAAAAACAGGTAACTCGAAATCTAATTATGAAAGAAAGATTTCGTTGCAATAAATCAATATAAATCAATTATAGTAAAAATAACAATAACAATATAGTAATAAATTAAGTAATATAATGATTTCTAGCTATATTACTAGATTTCGAATTTTAAATTACCAAACAGCATTTCATTTTTATTTAAGCATCTTGTATGATATTGTTGCCCCAACCATCACATTTCACTCTATTTTTTATTAATTTTATTTAAATTTGAGTTTGAGCCTGGCCCGAGTTATTAGTTTCAACGAGGGGAAATCCCCCCCCCCCCCCCCCTTTTTTTTTTCTAACATATATTCGAAAAAAAAGAAGGGAAGGGATTAGTTACAGATATTTGATTCTATCTCTAATCCCTTTCCCCCCCTACCATACCATAACCATATTAATAACAAGAATTAAAAAAAGGGGAATATCAACGCATCGGGAAAAAAACGATTGATCTCTATCAATAAACCTGCTAAAGATCCGAACCATAGAGTACTTACTACCGGTGCCACGGAGAGATATGTTTTTAGATCTCGCATTTTAAATTCTCCTCCTTCTTTATTATTTCTAATACATAATGGTAATACATATATAACCAGATGTGTATATGTACTTAATGACTGGCCGCTTTTATTTGTACGCGGAATCCCTAATTCAAGTTGAAATGTACAAAATAGATTGTACTTTTTTATTTAATCTTAAAAGAAACAAACATGCCTCTTTAGGCCAGAAATTCGCGAAAAATAGTCATTTTTTTACAGGGTCTCATATTTATTTCATACTTTAATATAATAGAAATATA